TCTGTCCCCAATAATTAATTCTCGCTGACCGCGTCCTATAGGAATCATCGAATCAATAGCAATAAGTCCGGTTTGCATAGGCTCATATACGGAACGTCTCGAAATAATACCTGGGGCGGGCGATTCAATTAACCGAGATTCCGAAGCTGAAATCTCGCCCCTACCATCAATAGGTTTAGCAAGAGCATTTATAACACGACCCAAATAAGCCTCGCTCACTGGTATCTGAGCAATTCTTCCTGTTGCTTTTACAGAACTTCCCTCTTGTATCATCAAACCGTCACCCATTAACACAACACCAACATTATTGGATTCCAAATTAAGAGCAATGCCTATTGTACCCTCTTCAAATTCTACTAATTCACCTGCCATTACTTCATCAAGACCATGAATACGAGCAATGCCATCACCTACTTGAAGTACGGTGCCAGTATTCACAATCTTGACTTCTCTATTATATTGCTCAATACGTTCACGGATAATATTACTAATTTCGTCGGCTCTAAGGGTTGCCATGAGTCTTGCTTAATTCTTTTTCAGAAGCAAAGGAAAAATCAATAAATAATACCTACAGTAGAAGGACTAATCAGTTATTTCTTTCATCGCCCCAAACATACGAATATTAGCACCGATAGTGCGTAAATGTAACTCGTTGTTCAAACAACTATTCAGAGTTCCTAGAGCTCCTTGTAAGGCTTGTTGAAAAACGCGTTGTCTGACTTGATTAATCGCTCTTTGTTGTTCAAACTGAATGGTTTCATTTTTGTAATTTTCTAATCGTTCCAAATTCTGATAAGTTGAATTAATCAAATTCAATTTTTCTCGTTCTATCTCGGAATATCCATTCACTCGAAACTCATCCGCTTCTATTTTCACTTTTCGTAAGCGGGCCTTGGCCTTTTCCAGCCTTTCAATGGACCCTTTGCGTAGCTCTTCTGAATTTCGAATAGTACTCAAGATTCTCTGTTTTCGATTATCTAATAAATCACTTAATGAAAGTAGATTATCTTCCCATTACAATTAATTTTAACAATTCCATGACCTCTTCCCGAACCAAACAGGAATCTTTCGATTCATTTGGCTCTCACGCTCACTTACTTATGGGGCATTCCCGTATCACTTTTTTATTTATATATTTTTTTTTTATATATAATATAATGAGCTTATCCTCTCTTTTCTGTTCGGATTCAAAAATATTGAAACGGATCGTTGATCCAAGACCAGAATATTCGGAGGACTCTTCCGACCAGACAAAAAATCTGTAATTATCGGCAAAGTTGTTTCTTTTTTTTTATTCAAATCCAAAAAATTCCGCTTACTTTATACATAGGTCGTCGATTCCGCATTGGATAAAAAAAGGAGGGGATTCCCGTTTTTCAGTAACAATAAAAGGTTCACAAATCATTTTATCGATATGAGTGTTCTATATCGGATAAAATGCAAGGATTCGTTTTGAAACTCTCGCCATACTAACATAGTGGTAGAAAGAACACCAATGTTGCGTCCAGACTTAAAACAATTTAGCTTTAACCATGTTTAGGGCCCCATATTATTGGTTAATAGAGAATCAAAGTGTATTTACCAACGAATCACGAAATGCTACGGTTCGTACATATGATTTCTGAATTGATTCAGAAGTAATTCGCGGGATCGTGCACCTTTCTTTCCTAGTTATAAAGAAAAAAGTGCAGCTGGTTAGATCCAGCTTATTCTTGAAATAAACAACTCGCACACACTCCCTTTCCAAAAAAAATCAATACACCAAGGACTACACTTAGATTTATTGGATTTGTTGCTAAAATATCGGTATTAAATCCGAAACTCCCGGCGGACGGCCAGTGACCCAAGGAAACGAAAGAATCGGTTACATTTTTCATATGATCTCCTCTTATAGATAGGACTGACTAAATTGAACAGAGTTCTTTTTGTATTACTTCACCCTTTGTTGATTTTATTTTTTCCGTATTTCTCAATCTATTTAATTTCAATTGAACTCCCCCCCCAAAAAAAATACTTAATTATAATTAGGTCCCAGGCCAGGTATCATATCAATTACGATATATCTCGTTCGTTGCAAGGCGCACTAAAAAAGGGGGTTCCATTGGACCGAGAACGGGAAGGAAAAAAGCGAGTGGATCCGCTAATTCCTGATCCTCAAATTAGTCCTTCCCACGGGGTATTGTATTATCTCAACGAATAAGTTAAAGTTATTGTAGGATTGAAATCTTGATATAATTTGAAAAATTAAGCGGCAAATCTAAGATAATAAAATAAGAAAGATAAAAATAAGACTTTCCCATTTATTTCGAGGATTAAACAAAAGGATTTGCAAATAAAAGCGCTAATGCCACGACCAGTCCATAAATTGTTAAAGCTTCCATAAAAGCCAGACTAAGCAATAAAGTACCTCGTATTTTACCCTCTGCTTCTGGTTGTCTCGCGATACCTTCTACGGCTTGGCCCGCAGCAGTCCCTTGTCCAACTCCAGGTCCAATAGAAG